AAAAGTGGATTTATTAAATTAGTTGATCAATAGTGTTCCGTCCGAATACCTTTTTGACTCTGCACCATTCATTCTACTATTATTAGTGAGCAATAATTCTTTCATCGAGATCAGGGACATAATTCACATGGATATAGTAAATCTCGCTTGGGCTGCTTTAATGGTAGTTTTTACATTTTCCTTGTCACTCGTAGTATGGGGAAGAAGTGGGCTCTAAACTAAAGGTACAACTAGTTGAGACATCAAACCCTATGCAATTCTTTTAGGGAATTCTAGTGCAATAATATATTAGAGCTTCTCATCAACAAGAGATTTCACGGATTTCCATGTTTGCATTTCGGAGGGAAAGGGGTGCAGATGAGAGAAAACTCATTCCAACTAAACTTTTCCTAACTTTTCTATTTCAACGAATGGGCTCTTACCAGAATGATAGATGACTGCAGGGGAAGACCCGACCCCCTTTTTCATCTTTCCTGTTCAAAATACTATGCATAATAAGATCTTGTCTTGGGGGAGTCACATCTTTATTCTTTATTGCAGACTTTCCCTTTTTAATTATTTTCATTTTGGAATTTCTATTTTATAGACGCATATTATGAAAAGAGCGTCCAAAATCAATGAGCTTTACACTTCTAAATCCGAAGAAGTGCTCATAGAACTCCTGGCAATGGCTCAATCAATTATTTCTTCGGAATGCTGCTAAATGACTACTTGATAATGATTACTTGATTTTACACATTTTTTATATAGGCCCATGTTGTTTTTCCTGCATTCAATCTTTGAATAGAATGTGGAATTCATATTGTCAATAATAATCAATCGAAAAATGCAAACTATATATATATAAGTATGAGAATATAAGTATGAGAGTCAGATGATTCTTTCAGATTGCTCGAAATAAATGAAATAGCTGTATCAAAGAAATAGAATTGGATTCTATATTCATTCTATATATTATATGGAACGGATGGATTTGATATCTACATATTATGAAAATCATCTTTTAGATGAATCTATATTCAATCTCTTTCTTTATTTTTATTAGGAAGTACAACTTTCTTTCTACGCTGTCGAACTTTATACACTTCAATAATAAAAATAGACAGTATGGTAAGAAAGAAAGGTTCATCTATTTCTTTCTTACCGTACTATCACTGCCAATTCCAGTCTGATCATTTCGTTTAAGACGAGAAATTAGAATCCTTTTCGTTTCATTTCTTTAAGCGTTCATTAATTATTTTGGCTTTGACTGATCGTTTTTACGTAAATGATCAGTAAAAAGGCGGTAGGAACTAGAATGAACAATGCAGTAGCAACAAATGCAAGAATATTTACTTCCATAATCTCATCGTTTTTTTACTTCAAAATAACTCGGGATTTAATCCCATAGAGATCAAAAACCTTTCGTCTGTCAATTCATTACCCCCCCATAATCTTGAAATTAAATCAAGATCATGAATAACAATATCTGAGCTCTCAAATCAATTCGTCATCGAGAATGGAATAGTATAACATAGAAAACTCTTTTATCCATACCGAATCCCAAATATTTTTATTGATCATTTCTTTCTGTTCTTTCTTTATCTATACTCTATTTTATTTTTTAGGTCCTCCTTTTATACAATCGGAGGATAAGGTAGCGTCTTACTCCCCTTACGTTTCTCTGAGTCACAAATACCCAAAAAGAAGCGAAGTGGAAACAGAAAGAAGTTTCGCGCGAAACTCTGTTTTTACTAATACTATTTTTAACGGAAATTTCCCTATTTGTGTGCGAAATACCAAAAGAAAGAACTTCCTTTCGAATAAAACTGTGCGTCCCTTTCTCCGAAAGCGGAGAGATTCATTGATGTACTTATTAGATCTGTCGGGACTGACGGGGCTCGAACCCGCAGCTTCCGCCTTGACAGGGCGGTGCTCTGACCAATTGAACTACAATCCCAGGAAAATTAGGGGATCTAGCAGAAAGTTTGATTCCTTTTTAGTCCTCCATTTCGGCGATTTCTGAAGAATCAAGGGGTTCTACCATCTCACGGTAGATTGGTGAATTGATGGGCCGAGCTGGATTTGAACCAGCGTAGACATATTGCCAACGAATTTACAGTCCGTCCCCATTAACCGCTCGGGCATCGACCCAGCAAGAATCAGTTTTAGCCTTATTGGTAATCCACGAGAAACTTCCTTTACTAGCACCCTACCCCCAGGGGAAGTCGAATCCCCGCTGCCTCCTTGAAAGAGAGATGTCCTGAACCGCTAGACGATAGGGGCATATTTGCTCAACTGCCATCATAACTATGATCATAGTATGAACAGTTTTTATAAATTGTCAATATAATCAAATGTTATGATTAACTCATAAGAATCTTTCTCCCTTTGAGGATTTCATAAAATGATTCGGTCTTCATATTTATGAATCTATCATTCATTAGATTCACCATTGGATAGAGAATCCACAAATCTATAAAATATATTAGCTAAGATAAAGATATTATTAGTATAAATT